TCTATACCATAACAAAAAAAAAAACATTATAACATAACAAAAAAACGAAAAGGAAGATTTGAGTATTATTAATTTTAAATTAAATTAAATTAATAGCCATAACTAAAACTAATAAAATGGCTATAACTAACCATTCCTTTAATTTCGAATTAGAAGAGAATTCAAAATTAAATTATTTATTAATTAAATATGAAATTATTTCGAATTATATATAATAAATAATAATATTATAAGATTGTAATATACAATAAATATAGAAATAGAATAAGATTCTAAACTTAATTACATTACTTTACTTTACTCAATTTTATTTAAAATGAAATATGAAAATATATTTTCAAATTAAATTAAAATGAAATATATATATTTCTATATATAAAATATATATGATCTATATATAAAATATATATGAAATATAAGAAAATTATGTAATAAAAAATAGTAAACATAGAATAGTCAAAAAATCTTACCATCTAATTAAGCTAATTAAGATATTTATTATTGATAAACATATATTTGAGAAATAGATCAAAATTTTATATCGCGATATTTAATAATATCGCTATATTAATAGGTATGTTCTATAATATTCAAATATCCAATATGTTTGGAAATTCTAAAATTCTATTTTCTATTCTTCCTTATTTTTTTTTTGATATTTCTATTTTTCTATATATCATATTTCTTATGAAATAGCTAAGAATGAACAGTTAATATCTCAGTAGTTTACTAAATTAGTATACGTATACAATTTCTGTTATGTGAGCCCGCTTAGCTCAGAGGTTAGAGCATCGCATTTGTAATGCGATGGTCATCGGTTCGATTCCGATAGCCGGCTTTTCTCCGTTTGTTTGATTTTTTATTTTTTACATAATTGATAATGTGAAATCAAAGCGAAAAACTTCTTTCCCTTTTCCCAAGGGTCACCCTATCATCTCGTAGGAACTTCCAATTATGAATAAAAATGGGATTGGAGGAGTTCGGTCTCTGTAGAACAAATCAATCAAGAAAAGAACCCTGAATTTTTTTTATTATTATTTGAAATTCTTTTTATTTATATAATACAATTATTTATATACAATAAGGTCCGGATATTGATACAATTCCTCTAATTAGTCTTTGTAATACAATACTTCAGTAAATTTCGATTAATTTATCATATTTTAGTTTAGTTTTAATTTTGTTTTATGAAATTTCATAAAAAATAAGGAGTCTTTATGTCACGTTACAGAGGGCCTCGTTTCAAAAAAATCCGTCGTCTGGGGGCTTTACCGGGACTAACTAGTAAAAAGCCTAGAGCCGGAAGCGATCTTAGAAACCAATCGCGCCCCGGAAAAAAATCTCAATATCGTATTCGTTTAGAAGAAAAACAAAAATTGCGCTTTCATTATGGTCTTACAGAACAACAATTACTTAAATACGTTCGTATCGCCGGAAAAGCCAAAGGATCAACAGGTCAGGTTTTACTACAATTACTTGAAATGCGTTTGGATAACATCCTTTTTCGATTGGGTATGGCTTCGACTATTCCTCAAGCCCGCCAATTAGTTAACCATAGACATATTTTAGTTAATGGTCGTATAGTAGATATACCAAGTTATCGCTGTAAACCCCGAGATATTATTACAGTGAGGGATGAGCAAAAATCTAGGGCTCTGATTCAAAATTATCTTGATTCATCCCCCCGCGAGGAGTTGCCAAACCATTTGACTCTTCACCCATTCCAATATGAAGGATTCGTCAATCAAATAATAGATAGTAAATGGGTCGGTTTGAAAATAAATGAATTGCTAGTTGTAGAATATTACTCTCGTCAGACTTAACCCCAACTAAAATAACAAGGGTTCGGACAATTTTGACCTCTCCATTTTGGCTTAAGTAAAGGGACCCGGGGTAAGTAAGGTAAGGGGTTTGATCTGGGGATTTTGATCTCATTCATGTATCATAGATCGGTAGGGTATTTTCATTCCTTGTCCATTTTGCCCAGTATTTTTCGTACCACAGAAGATTTGGATTAGGAATACATAATCGATATCAAAGAAAAGAAAGGTCTAACTGTTGGAGTATACATTCTTATTTGATGCATTGCAGTCAGTAACATTGGTGAATTAGGTGAAGAGTACGGAAAGAGAGGGATTCGAACCCTCGGTAAACAAAAGTCTACATAGCAGTTCCAATGCTACGCCTTGAACCACTCGGCCACCTCTCCTACATAATGATTATGGCCAAAAAACCGAGTTAATAGTGAGTCATTCATATTATTTTGGATAGGTATCTACATTGAATTAAAATTATTAAAAAATTGAACTCTAAAAATAGAAAACTTTTCATCAAAGACAAATCCTTCCGCATAAATCTTTTTTGTGAAAAATTGTAAAATAAAGATATATCTATTCATGTTTGCGAAGATGGGGTTTCCGCCCTTTCTAATATTTATACCGGATTTAATCTCTCAATTGAAACGAATTCAACGATTGATCCATTTTTTTAGACTGTGTTT